GTTCCTCAATGAATCTATTGATTCGAAATTTTGAGATGGGTAAATGTCACAAAGGATGAATTGATTTCTTACCTATGTTATTCTATTTTTATTAGGACTGCCGTCTCTAATTATAATAAGTAATAATTATAATAAGTGATGAATCAAAAATTTTAACTTTCAATTGAACTTATCCTTTCCTTTTCAATTGGTATTTTTGTTTATCTTCGTCTCTTTTCTTTCAAAAATTGAAATTTAGGGAAGTGCTTTATAAACATATGTATAAAAAGAAGATATTTCATTTAGTCCCTTCATGTCTACTATAACTAGTTATTTCGGTTTTCTACTAGCAGCTTTGACTATAACCTCAGCTATATTTATCGGTCTGAACAAGATACGACTTATTTGAAATTAATTGAATGAACAATTCATAAAAAAAATTCTTCTGTGGTAGTTCATATATTCTATAGTTTCTTGCCGTGTCCATTTTCAATTCTTGGTCATTGAGATTCATGGGTAATACCGATTAATATATAAGGATAGATATTACCTCTCCTTTTCACCTTTCAAAGAAATTGAAATGATTGAAGTTTTTCTATTTGGAATCGTCTTAGGTCTAATTCCTATTACTTTGGCTGGATTATTCGTAACTGCATATTTACAATATAGACGTGGTGATCAATTGGACCTTTGAGTAATTAATATCTCCTTTTTTTTGATTGACCTCCTACTTTCTTTAATCTACAGGAGGTCAAATTCAGATTGCTGTTCAATTATTTCAGTCTTATTTTCGACCTAACAAATAACAAGAATCTAATCACGCTCTGTAGGATTTGAACCTACGACATCGGGTTTTGGAGACCCACGTTCTACCGAACTGAACTAAGAGCGCTTTATTATCACAAAAATATTTTGTGACCTAACTCGTCTTGGATATATATACTATCGTAAATAAGAAAATTAAAGATTGATTTTGTATAGCCAATTTTAATCAATCTTAATGACCCCTCGTTACTGTTCATAAGATAAGTAATAGGTAGGGATGACAGGATTTGAACCCGTGACATTTTGTACCCAAAACAAACGCGCTACCGAGCTGCGCTACATCCCTTTGAATTGGCCTACAGTAGTATTGTAGAGAATCCCTGTCTTGTTTTCCACATCTTTATTTCTTTCAGTGCTATACCCAATTATCTTGTCATTTCTTATTTTTTTTTAATCTCATATCATATAACATATAATAATAGACTTATATTATATACGTACTAAAGAAATATGAAACTCGCCGTAAAAAAATGAATATTTTTCGGGAATTCTCAGACAGAAAGGGACGTATTTTTTTTTTTCTTTTAAGAAAAGGAATATCTACTGTACTGAATCGTTGTACATTTCAAGTTATACATTTTAATTTGCATTAGGGATTCTGCGTACAAATCCAAGTGTCAGTCATTAACTACATATACACATCTGGTCATATATGTAATAGCATTATGTATTACAAATTGTAATAAAATTACAATACTAAATAACAAAGAAGGAGGATTTTAAATGCGAAATCTAAAAACATACCTTTCCGTGGCACCGGTAGTAAGTACTCTATGGTTTGGGGCTTTAGCAGGTTTATTGATAGAGATCAATCGTTTATTTCCAGATGCGTTAATATTCCCTTTTTTTTCATTATAGTAATTGAGATAGGAAGGGGTGAAGAAAATTAGAGATACAATCAAATATCTGTGACTAATCCCCCCCTTACTCTTCTCTTCTTTTCTTCTTTTTTTTTTTTATAATTAAAATAAATTCGAAAATAAAAAGAATAAAAGCGGGTTCACCCTAGTTAAACTAAGAACTCGGGTTTCCAGGTCCAAAATTAAATTAATTAATAATAGAGTGAGAAAGAAAATGGAATAGTTGTGGCATGGCAACAATATCATACAAGAAAATTCAATGAAAAAGAAAATTGAAATACTGTACAGCGATTATAAATTATAAATATATAGTTAGAAATCATTATATTACTTATTATTACTCTATTGATAGATTGCAACGAAATCTTTCATAATTGGATTTCAAGTTAGCAACTTCTATTTTTTTCCTTCCTTTCTTCTTCTTCGCTTCGGATCGGAAAATAGAAAGATAGAAGAGTTGAGTCAATCAAAAATCCAAAGGAGGTTCATGGCCAAGAGTAAAGATGCCCGAATAACGATTATTTTGGAATGTACCAGTTGTGTTCGAAACCGTGTTAATAAGGAATCAATGGGCATTTCCCGATATATTACTCAAAAAAATCGACATAATACGCCTAGTCGATTGGAATTGAGAAAATTCTGTCCCTCTTGTTACAAACATACGATTCACGGGGAGATAAAGAAATAGATCGAATCGATCGCTTGCGTGTCCGCCTTCCATTCCAAGGAAGACGAAAAACGACATATTATATATAACAGATCATATATTTATTTAAATATAAACAAAACAAAGCAATTCGATTTTGAAATTCGAAATCATTTTTGATTCGATCAAAATAGCATTAGGATTTTCGAGACAAGGAATAAAAAAAACATGGATAAATCCAAGCGACTCTTTCTTAAATCTAAGCGATCTTTTCGTAGGCGTTTGCCCCCGATACAATCGGGGGATCGAATTGATTATAGAAACATGAGTTTAATTAGTCGATTTATTAGTGAACAAGGAAAGATATTATCTAGACGGGTGAATAGATTGACCTTAAAACAACAACGATTAATTACTATTGCTATAAAACAAGCTCGTATTTTATCTTTGTTACCCTTTCTTAATAATGAGAAAGAGTTGGAAAGAAGCGAGTCGACTCCTAGAACTACTGGTCTTAGAATTAAAAATAAATAAGTTTGCTCTTCTTCAATTGAATCAAAATAAAATTCCAATCCGAATTCAAATGCAAATTGACAGTTTGTTCAAAAAATCTGAAAATTCCAATTTTATTGTTGTGTCGTAAGAAAAAAAGGAATTGGGGAAGAAGAATAAATCTTTTTTTGATTGAACGTGTTTGTTCATTGCGATGACTTTATCATATTATATCCTATTTTATCATACTAATTTCTACTCTACTTTCCCAAGTTCATTTGCCAGGGAACTCCATTTAAAACATTTCACTGGATTTGATTTCTTTCAATCTCCTTAATCTTATTTTAAGATCTCATTGGAAATCATATAAAGACAATTCCTATTTAATATAGCTATTTGTGCAAGTATTTTACGATTAAGAAGCAACTGCCTCTTGTACAGATGGTGTATTAATTTACTATAACTATAGTATAGTTTATTGGCTCGAATTACTGCGTTTATTCGAGTGATCCACAAACGACGAAAATCTCTCTTCTGCCTACCTCTATCCTGATGAGCCGAAACCAAAGCTCTTATTTTCTGTTGAGTAATAGTTCGAGTAAGTCTTGAACGAGCCCCTCGAAAGCTTGATGCAAATAAACGAATTTTGGTTCGACGTCTTCGAGCTATATATCCTCGTTTAATTCTAGTCATTGAATAAATGAAACTTTGATGAATAACTAATTGATTTCTTTTCTTTCAGTTATTTCCTTTCCCTTTCCTAGTCTATTAATAACAAAACGGATTCTTCCAATGTATAAAATAAGAATTCCAATGGCTTTTGCTACTCTAACCTTCCCGACCACGATTTTTTCTTTTTTTCTAGGCTTCTCGCCTCAAAATAAGAAATTGTATTGATACTAGGTATCAAAAAAACATAGTAAATAAAAAAGTAGTAAATAGAATATAGGTATAGTGGGTTCCATCGTTTCTATGGTTACTTCTTAAACGGTGAGGTCCTCTCTATACACCGGAGCCTCATTTAATTAATGCTATTGTTAACTTGTACAGTTCACACTCTTTGGCTCTACCCATAATTATCCAGTAATAGGTCTTTCACAACGAGACCACTTATACAGTAACGGTATTTAATTATGAAGATTAGCTGAGTAGCTGACCCTGTTAGTCCGTTCTTGCAAAAGTGAAGGGTAAAGGGTAAGGGCATAATCTTTCTGCTTTTAAATAAAATAGGATTTCCCTGCTTAATGAATACCATTTGCTATCAATGGGGAATTCTTTCTCATCTTAAATTAAAAGTGTAAGTGATTGGATTTGTACCAATGGCAACCATAAATTAATTTGATAACACAATACAATAGAAGGTATGATAGATCTTTTTTAGATTTTTATCTATATTTAATTTTTCGTATCGTATAGTAAATGGTGGTCTTCATTCTATCCTATTCATTGGTACTGATCATTTATACCGGATCAATTGTTTTTGGCCTAGTCCATGATCTGAACGAGTCGCACATACACCCTAGTACATGTTCCTCGTCGCTGAGGACATCCCCGAAGAGCGGGGGATTTCGTGACATTTTTGATTGGCTGTCTTGTGTTTCTAATAAGTTGTTTAATAGTTGGCATGTTGAATCATATACATAATGGGCTGGTTTAGATCGATCCTAACCGGATAAGTATGAATCATTTTTATATTAATGGATTCATAGACTATTGTATTAAATCTGGTAAGAAGATCTCAAATTGGATATTTGCGCGAAATTCCTTTTATTTTTTCTTGAACCGCTACAAGATCAACAAGTCCGTGAGCTTGGGCTTCTGTTGCTGACATAAAAACATCTCTTTCCATGTCTTCGGAAATAACCCATAAGGATTTGCCCGTTCTTTGTGCATAAACCCTTGTGAGGGTTTCGCGAAGCTTCAGTAGTTCTTCCGCTTCCAGGATAAATTCTCCCGTCTGTGCCTCATAAAAAGAACTAGCAGGTTGATGGATCATTACCCTGATGATATAACATAATAAATAATTATTCTATCTCGCATGATGAAAGGCGAAAAATAAGAAAATTAAGAAAAAAGAAAGATAGAATTGAACAACCGTACAGGCATCTTTTGCACATTGCATACGGCTCTACAATGGAATTCACTTTTATACCTATAAACTACCTTTATACCTATAAACTACCTTACATCGAATAAATAGAAAAGAAATTATAGGGTCTATCATATTCACATAGGTGAATGATCCAACAACCACCCTTTCTTTTGGAATAGTTAAAAATATACTATGATGGTTCCGTTGCTTTATATATATATTAATTTCGTCTGTTATTTAGCAATCCCAAAGTTTCTTTTTTTTTTTTCAAATATAAAAAAATTAAGTAAAAAAAAAAAAAGAGATTTTTTTGTATTCTTTCATAAAAATAATATATATATTATTGTTAAGAGTTTTTCGGTGTAAAAACAAAAAAGTTTGTGACGCTGAAATGGGTCTCCTGATATATCAGATAAAATGGTAAAGACCTTTTATCTCATACTACTCTTTCGATACATAATGGAATGGAACGATTTTGAAAAAAAAAAAAAAAGATTCTCGTATCGAATTCGAAGTGCCATGCTATTATTACTTAATATTTATATTTCATATATCGCGAAGGCATAGTCTTCTTTTTTCTCTCAAATCAAATAAAAAACTCATTGGCGCCAAGCGTGAGGGAATGCTAGACGTTTGGTAATTTCTCCTCCGACCAGAATAAAAGATCCCATTGAAGCGGCTAATCCCATGCATATTGTTTGTACGTCTGGTTGCACAAATTGCATAGTATCATAAATACCTAATCCAGGTATTACCCATCCGCCGGGAGAGTTTAGAAACAAATAGAGATCCTTGGTATCATCCTCTATACTGAGATATACCATAAGACCAATAAGTTGATTCGAGATCTCGCTAGTAATCGGTTGGCCTAAAAAAAGTAATCTTTCTCGATAAAGTCGGTTGATTGAGATAAAATTGTATCCCTTCGGAACCGTACATGCATCTTTTGATGCATACAGTTCAACACAAATCGCGAAAAAAAAAGAATCAATGTGTAGATTCTTGTTTTTTTTCTTTTGTCATCGCAAGCTCTGTATAACTTGTAACAAAGGGGCTTTTTCTTTCATAAAAAAAAAGATATGAGTTTTGGTCTTTTTATATATAATTATATAATTTATAGTAAATAGAATTTCTATATATAAATAGAAATAAATAAAAATAAACTTATCGGATTAACTTCTCATTGATGTATTGTTTCATCGGAATCCAATCCAAATCACGATGTAATTTTCTTGTTCCTGAATGGTCTTCTTGAATTCTTTTAGGTTTATGCTCTACTCCGAGTAAAGATCGGACCGATTTTTATTTGCATATATAGGACAAATGCCCCAATACTACGTCTTTTTGCTACGACTTCTTTCTTTTTTAATTTATTTCATATCTCCCGCCAAATATAATATTAAATATTCAATATTCAATGCATTCATCATATTACTCGATTTATTAACAGTTTTAGATAACTTTAATTATATTATTATATTAGAAATTATAAATCGAATATTCTATAATATAAATAGAATATGATATTAAGTAGAAATCATAGATATATTACCTATTGGTTTTTTTCTAAACGGAGCCTGGATAATTCATTTTATTGTTTGAACCAAGCCAACCATAAATTATTCTAATTGCTAATATTAATCTGTCTACCCCCTTAAAAAATAAATTTAATCGTACTTAATTGCATTTCACGCTCCAAATTTTGGATGATTCAATCAATCTTTGTTGGGCGAAAGGGAGGATATCTCGATCGGGAAAGAGAACGGGGAAATACCATATGACCCAATATATCTGACAAGTCGCACTATATGTCAATCCACAATGCATCTTCGTCTCCAGGACTTCGAAAAGGTACTTTTGGAACACCAATAGGCATTAAATGAAAGAAAAATTAAGTATTATATCTCACTTTGATGTGAAAGCGTAAAAATAGGTTTATTGTCTTAATAATATTTTGTCTTTTATCATATTTTATCCATAGATTGAAGAAGTTCATAAAAAAGGAAGACAGAATCAATAAAGGAAAATTCTTACAAGTGGGGCCTTTGGATGATGAACAAATATATATGCAGTTACTCATATAAAATGCTATCAACGCCCTACCATTGCGTATTGGTACTTATCGGGTGTAGAATAAATCTGCTTCTTTTTGTTCCTACGAACAAAATTATTCTATTATTATTCAAAGACATTCTTACTAAAAGATATAGAACAAATATTAATCCTTTCCCCAAGATAATCCACTAAAAAAGTAAGGACCATACTATACTATAGTTTTTTTAAAGTGCAATAAAGTTACATAGAGTCTATTTTTGATTAATATAAGGGGTATTTCCATGGGTTTGCCTTGGTATCGTGTTCATACGGTCGTATTGAATGATCCCGGCCGTTTGATTTCTGTCCATATAATGCATACAGCTCTGGTTGCTGGTTGGGCCGGTTCGATGGCTCTATATGAATTAGCTGTTTTTGATCCCTCTGACCCTGTTCTTGATCCAATGTGGAGACAGGGTATGTTCGTTATACCCTTCATGACTCGTTTAGGAATAATCAATTCATGGGGTGGTTGGAGTATTACGGGGGGGACTATAACGAATCCGGGTATTTGGAGTTATGAAGGTGTGGCTGGTGCACATATTGTGTTTTCTGGCTTGTGCTTTTTGGCAGCTATCTGGCATTGGGTGTATTGGGATCTAGAAATATTTTGTGATGAACGTACAGGAAAACCCTCTTTGGATTTGCCCAAGATCTTTGGAATTCATTTATTTCTCTCAGGAGTGGCGTGCTTTGGTTTTGGCGCATTTCATGTAACAGGATTGTATGGTCCTGGAATATGGGTATCCGATCCTTATGGACTAACGGGAAGAGTACAAGCTGTAAATCCAGCATGGGGTGTGGAAGGTTTTGATCCTTTTGTTCCGGGAGGAATAGCCTCTCATCATATTGCAGCAGGAACCTTGGGCATATTGGCGGGTCTATTCCATCTTAGTGTCCGTCCGCCCCAACGTCTATACAAAGGATTACGTATGGGAAATATTGAAACCGTCCTTTCCAGTAGTATCGCTGCTGTCTTTTTTGCAGCTTTTGTAGTTGCTGGAACTATGTGGTATGGCTCGGCAACTACCCCGATTGAATTATTTGGTCCCACTCGTTATCAATGGGATCAAGGATACTTCCAACAAGAAATATATCGAAGAGTTAGTGCTGGGCTAGCCGAAAATCAAAGTTTATCTGAAGCTTGGTCTAAAATTCCTGAAAAATTAGCCTTTAATGATTACATCGGCAATAATCCGGCAAAAGGGGGATTATTCAGAGCGGGATCAATGGACAACGGGGATGGAATAGCTGTTGGTTGGTTAGGACACCCAATTTTTAGAGATAAAGAAGGGCGTGAACTTTATGTACGTCGTATGCCTACTTTTTTTGAAACATTTCCGGTTGTTTTGGTAGACGGAGACGGAATTGTTAGAGCCGATGTTCCTTTTAGAAGGGCAGAATCGAAATATAGTGTCGAACAAGTAGGTGTAACTGTTGAGTTCTATGGCGGTGAACTCAATGGAGTCAGTTATAGTGATCCGGCTACTGTAAAAAAATATGCTAGACGTGCTCAATTGGGTGAAATTTTTGAATTAGATCGTGCTACTTTGAAATCCGATGGTGTTTTTCGTAGCAGCCCGAGGGGTTGGTTTACTTTTGGACATGCTTCGTTTGCTCTGCTCTTCTTCTTCGGACACATTTGGCATGGTGCTAGAACCTTGTTCAGGGATGTTTTTGCTGGTATTGACCCAGATTTGGATGCTCAAGTGGAATTTGGAGCATTCCAAAAACTTGGAGATCCAACTACAAGAAGGCAAGTAATCTGATACAATATTGTTTTGTTATTTTTTGTCTTTAGTTTTGTAATTTGATTCATAGGCTACCGAATAAATCTTGATTTGAATCGCTGTCTTTTCTTTGACTCTTGTCTTGTTCTTTCTTTATCCGGGAGATGATCTCAAATAAACAGGTATGGAAGCTATAATTGTAAACCACGATCGAATCTATGGAAGCATTGGTTTATACATTCCTCTTAGTCTCAACTCTAGGAATAATTTTTTTCGCTATCTTTTTTCGAGACCCGCCTAAAGTTCCAACTAAAAAGATAAAATGATTTTTCATTATTTCAATTGAAGCAATGAGCCTCCCAATATTCAATATTGGGAGGCTCATTGCTTCAACTAGTCTCCGTGTTCCTCGAATGGATCTCTTATTTGTTGAGAGGGTTGCCCAAAAGCAGTATATAAGGCGTACCCAGTAAAACTTACAAGTAAACCAGATATAAAGATGGCAACGAGCGTTGCTGTTTCCATTATTATATAGTTTGAAGACCACAATGGATCTATGCTAAGATCATTTATTTACAACGGAATGGTATACAAAGTCAACAGATCTCAATGAATATAAAATAGGATTTATGGCTACACAAACCGTTGAGAGTAGTTCTAGATCTGGTTCAAGACGAACTAGTGTAGGGGATTTATTGAAACCCTTGAATTCAGAATATGGTAAAGTAGCTCCTGGGTGGGGAACTACTCCTTTTATGGGTATTGCAATGGCTCTATTTGCGATATTCCTATCTATTATTTTGGAGATTTATAATTCTTCTATTTTACTGGACGGAATTTCAATGAATTAGATTCACAAGAACTATTACCTAGTTTTTCAATACAAAGTGAAGCTTTTAGTTCTCTGATTTTTATCCCATTCTATTTTGTTAGTTCGACCGTGAAATTTATTTGTTTCTGTATTTCCGGAATATGAGTGTGTGACTTGTTATATTATAATCGATCCTATGGGTAGTACAGAGAATAAGTCTGTCATCTTGCTAGAGATGGTTTTACTTCGTCGGATATTTTCATCTTATGATAGTATCTGAAGCACGGAATATGTAAAATGGATTACATAGTATTAGAACTATGATTCATACTTAATACTCAGACCTCGTGGCCGGACTTTAATTTTTTGTTTTCAAAGAGTTATATTTAGAAGTTATAAATTGAAAGATTTGTATTCTTTCAAATTCCGATTTCATTTATGCTTATTTTGATCAAAGTCTAAGGGTTTCTT